ATTCTATAACTAAACTAGAATATAGAAGAAAGATATTATATAAAATTAATAAAATTATATAAATCGAAAAATTATAGAAAATAGAAATATATTCGAAAATAAAAAATATTATAAAAAAATAGAAATATATTAGATTAGAATAAAATAATTTATTATTATTAGATATTAATAAAAGAAGCTAAAATAAAGCATTATAATATTAATTATATTAATTTTTGAAAATTTTAGAATTAATTAGAATTCTAGAGTTTCTTACTTTTGTTATTATAAATAGCAACTTCTATTCCCTCTTCAAATAGGAATACTACCGCTGGTTTTATGAAAAAACGCCAAAGCCCCTTATCGGATTTGAACCGATGACTTACGCCTTACCATGGCGTTACTCTACCACTGAGTTAAAGGGGCTCATTTGATTGAATTCTTGAATGATCTATTATGTGGATAAGATAGATCTATGAAACTAGATTAGAAATTCAATCTCTAAATCTAGAAAAAGTAAGTAACTATATTAGAAATTATATTATAATAGAATATTAATTAAATTTTTATTAAATAAATTATTTAATTAGAATTTGAAATTAGTATTCTCGATTAGAATTATTATATTCTAATTATTAAATTAAAATGAAATTATTCTAATCGATAATGGCCTATAATGGATAATGGCGATTAGAATGAATCTTAATATAAGAATAAAAAAATTCTATGGAATCTGAAAGGGGCAAAGATTCTTCAAATCGAGTCATACCATTTTCTTATATTGACAATTTCAAAAAACTGTTCATACTATGAACATAGTATGCTGGCGGTCGGGCAAATGTGCCCCCATCGTCTAGTGGTTCAGGACATCTCTCTTTCAAGGAGGCAACGGGGATTCGACTTCCCCTGGGGGTAGGGTATTACGAACGGAAGGGGATCGTGGATTCTTTTTTTTTTTAATAAAAAAATATGGAATTGATTCTTCCTGGGTCGATGCCCGAGCGGTTAATGGGGACGGACTGTAAATTCGTTGGCAATATGTCTACGCTGGTTCAAATCCAGCTCGGCCCAATAATTCACTGATCTGCCATGAAATAAGCCCCTTCTTCTCGCGAAATGCCTGATACGAAAAAAAGGAAAAAGTTCGGATATATCTCTACTTGTTCTTTATTTTATTTGTTTTATTTCTTTTTTTCTCAAAATTCTGATCTTGCTAATCATCTAGACTCAGATCCGGATTTGTAAGTATAAAGTCTAAGAATAAAGAGTAATGTAAAGAAAAAAGAGTCTTTTTTTTTTTTTTACATTGAAAGATTTTTTTTTATTCGATTTTGATTTGAAATAATGAAAAGATTACTAGCAATCCCTGTCCTTTTGTATCATTAAAGTGTATATCCATGTGAATATCACACTCCCCTTTCTGTTCCAAGGCGTTGATTTCAATCGAAAATCGAAATATAAATATAAAAATAAAAAAGGGTTTGAATGAAATCATAATAATATGTATGCTGTACATTTTATTGCATTTCCCGGGGATTGTAGTTCAATTGGTCAGAGCACCGCCCTGTCAAGGCGGAAGCTGCGGGTTCGAGCCCCGTCAGTCCCGACGGATCTAATAATATTAAAAAAAAATGGAATAAAACAAATACATCAACTCATATCTCCCCCTTCTGCGAAAGGGGAGCAAATAGCACAATTTCATTTTCATTCCCAAGGGGATACTTCTTTTTTTTTTTATTTATTTATTCTTATTACTTAATTCTTATGACTTATTTATTTAATATTTCTATATTTAATTCTTATTTAATTCTATTTAAATATTTTCTATACAAATTCTAGTTAATTTGAAATTTTATTTACTATTCAATTTAATTTGAATATTTGGAATATTTAATTTATTAATATTATGGAATTTATATTATTAAATAAAATTATTAAATTAATTATTTAAAATTAATTATTATTAAATTATTATTAAATAATTAATATTTTAATATTTACATATTAAATAGTTACATAAACATAATTAATAGTTACTTAATAGTTCCATAATTAAGATTTAACTATACATAATTAAGATTTAACTATTTAATTTTTTTTCTTTTTTCAACTAGTACTGATTAATCGAAACATATGTGAATTAGTACAATTATTGGTAGCGTCATATTCAAGATTTTAAAAGATACTCTACTTAGTTTGGATTTTTCGATTACTCCTGACCCGTATAATGAAATCGAATCGAGTACCATATCTTTTCCGGTAGCCCCATACACAACACAAATAAATCACACAAAAAAATCGGATTTGTACGATACAAAATGAATTTAATTTCTTTGATAGAATCCTTTTTTTTTAAGTATCTTTTTTCTTGGCTCCGATTTTGTCTAATCTCATTCAAATTTCAAATTGCGCACTTTTGTTTGGGTTTGGTTGTAACCAATCTAAGTGGAAAGGAAAGGTGGTTACATGATACGTCTCCCATGATTGTACAAAGAAGTCAAGAATTTTTTATTTTTTCGAGAAAAGAATATGAAAAATTTAAAAAAGTAAAGTAAATAAATTTGCAATTGAATCAAGAATCTGTTTTTAAATTCGGTATGGATAAACAATCTTTCTATGTTATACTATTGAATTCTCGACAATGAAGCGATTTGATAGCTCAGATATTGTTATTCATGATATTGATCCAATTCAATATCATCGAGATGGAATTCATCCCATTGAATTTAGAGTAGAGGCGAAAGATTTAGTATCTATATGGGATTTAATCCCGAGTTTTTGCGAAGTAAAAAAAAATGAAAGAAACGATGAGATTATGGAAGTAAATATTCTTGCATTTATTGCTACTGCATTGTTTATTCTAGTTCCTACTGCTTTTTTACTTATAATATACGTAAAAACAGTTAGTCTTAGTCAAGGTGATTAATTTGAATGAAACTTGACTTCTTAGTTCTTATCAATGATTGACGGAATAAAATGAAAAGGATTACTAGTTTTCGTTTTAGATGAAATAAATAGACTAGAATTAGCAGTATTCTATGAGATCCCATAGTATGATAGAAAGAAATCTTTTTTTTTTTTTTTCTATCATACTACCTATTTTTTTTTTGGTATTCTAATGTATAAAGTTATACTGTATGAAGATATAGGTTTAGTATAGATATAGATTAATCTAGAATCTCATATTGATATATCTAGATATCAATTCTCTATATGGAATGTACATAATGTCCCAATTCTATTTCTTCATCTATTTGTGTTGATTCTAATTAATCTGAAATAGTCGAAATCGAAAGGCAGTTCTTACTTTTATTATTCTAATTCCTATAGTTCTGATTATTTTCAATATGAATCCCAACATCCACTGAAAGAATAAAATCAATAAAAAAAAAAGTAAAAAATCTGAACATATAGTAATATTAATTATTACTATTAATAAAAGAAAATCAAGAAATCTTTTTTTTTTTATTTCGAAGAAAGAATTGATCGAGCAGTTGACAGATCATCCAAGGAAAGGAGTTCTATAAAAACTTTTAAGGTTTCAACAAAACAAAGGATTAGTAAACCCTGCCCGTCAAGTTAATAAAATAAGGTATAGCATAAATCAATTTTATAAAAGAATAAAACAAATAATAAACTAAGCAAGAAAATATCTTATTTCCCATGGAAAAGTCACTTAATTTTAATCACTTTGAATATTTAAGAACCAATAACTATTTAATAGTTAATAAAAGAAGTACTTTTTTTCTCTTTGAACAGGAAAGAGACAAACAAAAAAAGGGAGGGCGCTCCCTTCCCCCTCACCTCATTGTTGATATATAACTCTGGTAAGAACCACTTTATCGAAATAGATAATTTAGGAAAAATTTCGTTGGAATCAATTTCCTATCATTTGTATTCGTTTTACTTTGGAAATATGAACACCACAATCATTGAAATATTTGTTTGATAAAATTAAAAGAAAAGGGTATTATTCATATATTATTCATAGAATAGATTACTTCACTCAAATCCAATATAGATATAGAATTTTGAAATGAAGATATTTTAAATTCAATTAAATTGAATTTAAACAAGAGTTAAAGTTTAAAATCTTTGCAGAATAATGTATAAAATAATTGATACAGTTTGATTTCTCAACTCAATTAGTAGTACCCCTAGAGTCCACTTCTTCCCCATACTACGAGTGAAAGGGAAAATGTAAAGACTACCATTAAAGCAGCCCAAGCGAGACTTACTATATCCATGTGAATTATGTCCTCTATCTTTATGAATATGAAGGAATTTTTTATTAATGAATTTTTCTATTTAAGGAAGTTTTCTATTATTGTTCACTAATACTAATAATAGTAGAATCGCTGGCGCAGAGTCAAAAAAAATATCTTCAATATATTGATGAAACACTACAAAAAAGCCAATTAATTTTAAGAAGTTTTTATATGATGACTGAAAAACTTTTAGTACAAACAAAATAAACAGTAAGACCCTTGGAAGTATCAAGGTGACTTTTCCTCCGCGTGCTTCTGTTGGGGGAAAATTCAACAAATTATATCAGCAAAAGGGAATAAGGTACTTTGCGTCTTTTGTTGATGAGGCGACACCCGGATTTGAACTGGGGAAAAAGGATTTGCAGTCCCCCGCCTTACCACTCGGCCATGCCGCCAAGACGACACAAAATAGACAAAAATATCGTCCTCCTTTATTTTTGAAAGGGGGACTCTTTTTTTTTGTACTTGCACCGTGAATCCCATTTTTTTAATCCCTTTCAAAAATTCCGAAAAATAAATCCTTCTTTTTTTTTTTTTTTGATTGGATTTATTTTTTCAATTAATTTTGTATAGTATTTCAAAACATACACTATTAAAATTCTTTCTGCTTTCTATATGAAATAAAAAAGTGACTTTTCTTTCACAAAAGACAAAATTAAGGACAAATTTGAACCATTAACTATTGACTGTGAATTTACGAACGATTCGTGGATTTGAATCGAAAATTGTATTTCCCTAATCTTAATGATATCGTAATGATATCAGAAAAAAAAAAATGGATACCTAACCAATCAGTATTGATTCTTTTCAATACAAAATTATTCTCAATTTGAATTATAACACCAATTATGGGTATATGTAAACCCTAGAACATAAAATTTTACACAGATAGCTAATCTGATATCTTATCTGTCTAGAATTCTTCTATCAAAATGTGCTGTCAAAAATGGAACTGCAGTAAAGGGGGAGACAGGAATATATACATAGCTCTATCTAGTTCTATCTGGATATGCTTAATAAGCCTTCTTATGCACTTCAACAGTTTTGTTTATATATTCTTTTATATATTCTGTATAATTAGAATATTCTATATAATTAGAAATAATTAGAATCGAATTTAATATTATATATAAAATAATTATATATAAATATATAAATATATATTTATATATATAATATATAAATCTAAATATATATTTATATATATAATATATAAATCGAAAATATATACAAATAAATAAAAATACATCTTTTCTATGTATATGCAATTTTTTTTTTGAATTAAACAAAGAAATCCACGAAAAAGCTAACTAAGTCTTAAAAAAAATAAACTTTCTAGTGTTTCTGATTATTGGTTCTTTATCCCATCGAAAGATGAAATCCTGAATCCATATCCATTTATTTTAGGGATATTCCAATCATATTGGAATATGTAATATCATAATAATGGTAGAAATTAAATCACGTTTTGTTTTGCTATTCTATACAAAATTTCCTAAGTCGAAGTTAAGTGTAATTTCTCAACCCCTTTCCTTTCCAGTTGTATTTCTTGCAAATTCGAATTTGAGTATAAAATTATCTTTATTCCACCGTTCATATGTATTTCATATATTCCATATCCATCTATGGAGTTAGATAAAATTTTATGCGATTCTGTAAACAGAATAAAAATTCTATCATTGCTAGATCGATCTATATAATTGAATTGAATGAGGCACGATCCAATAATGAGATTTTAAAAATAGTTAATAAACGGGAAATTAAAAATGCTCGAGGATGTAAACGAGGGAATGTCTACAATACCTGGATTTAATCAAATCCAATTTGAAGGATTTTGTAGGTTCATTGATCAGGGCTTAACAGAAGAGTTTTCTAAGTTTCCAAAAATTAAAGATACAGATCAAGAAATTGAATTTCAATTATTTGTGGAAACATATCAATTAGTCGAACCATTGATAAAAGAAGGAGATGCTGTATATGAATCACTTACATATTCTTCTGAATTATATGTATCCGCGGGATTAATTTGGAAAAACAGTAAGGATATACAAGAACAAAAAATTTTTATTGGAAACATTCCTTTAATGAATTCCCTAGGAACTTTTCTAATAAATGGAATATACCGAATTGTAATCAATCAAATATTGCAAAGCCCCGGTATTTATTACCGCTCAGAATTGGATCATAACGGAATTTCGGTCTATATTGGGACTTTAATATCAGATTGGGGGGGGAGAATAGAATTAGAGATTGATAGAAAAGCAAGGATATGGGCCCGCATGAGTAGGAAACAGAAAATATCTATTCTAGTTCTATCATCAGCTATGGGTTTGAATCTACGACAAATTTTAGAGAATGTGTGTTACCCTGAGATTTTCTTAGCTTTCCTGAATGATAAGGAAAAAAAAAAAATTGGATCAAAGGAAAATGCCATTTTGGAGTTTTATCAACAATTTACTTGTGTAGGGGGCGATCCGGTATTTTCTGAATCCTTATGTAAGGAATTACAAAAGAAATTCTTTCAACAAAGATGTGAATTAGGAAGGATTGGTCGATTAAATATGAACCGGAGACTGAATCTTGATATACCTCATACCAATACATTTTTGTTACCGAGAGATATATTGGCAGCTACAGATCGTTTGATTGAAATGAAATTTGGAATGGGTACGCTTGACGATATGAATCATTTAAAAAATAAACGTATTCGTTCTGTAGCGAATCTCTTACAAGATCAATTCGGATTAGCCCTGATTCGTTTAGAAAATGTGGTTAGGGGGACTATATGTGGAGCAATTAGGCATAAATTGATACCAACCCCTCAAAATTTGGTAACTTCAACTCCATTAACAACCACTTATGAATCTTTTTTTGGATTACACCCATTATCTCAAGTTTTGGATCGAACTAATCCATTGACACAAATAGTTCATGGGAGAAAATCGAGTTATTTGGGTCCTGGAGGGTTAACAGGACGAACTGCTAGTTTTCGAATACGAGATATCTACCCCAGTCACTATGGGCGCATTTGCCCCATTGACACGTCTGAAGGAATCAATGTTGGACTTATTGGATCTTTAGCAATTCATGCCAAGATTGATCGTTGGGGGTCTTTAGAAAGCCCATTTTATGAAATTTCTGAGGGATCAAAAAAAGTACGGATGCTTTATTTATCACCAAAGAGTGAGGAATACTATATGTTAGCAGCAGGAAATTCCTTGGCGTTGAATCGAGGTGTTCAGGAAGAACAGGT